TATTGAAAATACCAGTGAAGATCCAAATCGAAAAGTGAAAAACATTCATAGTTGGAGGAATCGGGACAATTCTAGTTGCAGTAATGTTGATTATTTATTCGGCGTTAAAGACATTCGGAATTTCATCTCTGATGACACTTTTTTAGTTAGTGATAGGAATGGAGACAGTTATTCCATCTATTTTGATATTGAAAATCAGATTTTTGAGATTGACAACGATCATTCTTTTCTGAGTGAACTAGAAAGTTCTTTTTATAGTTATCGAAACTCGAGTTATCTGAATAATGGATTTAGGGGCGAAGATCCCTACTATAATTCTTACATGTACGATACTCAATATAGTTGGAATAATCACATTAATAGTTGCATTGATAATTATCTTCAGTCTCAAATCTGTATAGATACTTCCATTATAAGTGGTAGTGAGAATTACGGTGACAGTTACATTTATAGGGCCCTTTGTGGTGGTGAAAGTCGAAATAGTAGTGAAAACGAGGGTTCCAGTAGACAAACTCGCACAAAGGGCAGTGATTTAACTATAAGAGAAAGTTCTAATGATCTCGAGGTAACTCAAAAATACAGGCATTTGTGGGTTCAATGCGAAAATTGTTATGGATTAAATTATAAGAAATTTTTTAAATCAAAAATGAATATTTGTGAACAATGTGGATATCATTTGAAAATGAGTAGTTCGGATAGAATTGAACTTTTGATCGATCCGGGTACTTGGGATCCTATGGATGAAGACATGGTCTCTCTGGATCCCATTGAATTTCATTCGGAGGAGGAGCCTTATAAAGATCGTATTGATTCTTATCAAAGAAAGACAGGATTAACCGAGGCTGTTCAAACAGGCATAGGCCAACTAAACGGCATTCCCGTAGCAATTGGGGTTATGGATTTTCAGTTTATGGGGGGTAGTATGGGATCCGTAGTCGGAGAGAAAATCACCCGTTTGATTGAACACGCTGCCAATCAAATTTTACCTCTTATTATAGTGTGTGCTTCTGGGGGGGCGCGCATGCAGGAAGGAAGTTTGAGCTTGATGCAAATGGCTAAAATATCGTCTGCTTTATATGATTATCAATTAAATAAAAAATTATTTTATGTATCAATCCTTACATCTCCGACAACTGGTGGAGTGACAGCTAGTTTTGGTATGTTGGGGGATATCATTATTGCCGAACCCAATGCCTACATTGCATTTGCAGGTAAAAGAGTAATTGAACAAACATTGAATAAAACAGTACCCGAAGGTTCACAAGCAGCTGAATACTTATTCCAGAAGGGTTTATTCGACCTAATTGTACCACGTAATCTTTTAAAAAGCGTTCTGAGTGAGTTATTTAAGCTCCACGCCTTTTTTCCTTTGAATCAAAAGTCAAGCAAAATCAAGTAGAGCACTAAGTTCAATTATTTTATTTGTGTTTGTAGCAAAAAAAGTAGTTAGTTTATCGGAATCAAAGTAAATAAGATAATAATGGCCTTTTCTTTGGTGATAGAAGATCTAATTGTAGAAAGAATCAAAACTAAAGTTGAGGATAACTCTTTTTTTGACCTATATTCCTGATTACGAATCAAGAAGCCTTTATCACCAAGAGCAAGAGTGAGTTCTTCCTTTCGTGAAATTAGGAAAATAAAACGAATTTCTTCTTGTCTTAGGTATATAATTTGAAATTTAAATATAGATAATAGAGTTTTGTATCTTTCTCTATCTCCCGAAAAACCATTTTAGCTAAAAATTCATGTTGGGTCGGATTCGAACGAATCTTTCGATAATCTGTAAAAAACTCTTTATCTATTTTTAGAAAATTAGAAGACAAGAACAAAAGAAATGAAGAAAAATCATAAAGTTTATTATCATACATATCTTTCTCATGTAGGAGATGAATAAGTCCATTTATTTAGTTCTACAGTTCTACATTCTTTGCACTTATTCTTATTATACGTACTCAGTTAGGTTTAGATATATAGATACTTAGATCTATACTAAGAATTTTTAATTCTTCAAATTCTATTAATAATAAATATTATCTAATTAGAATTAAAATTCTTAATTTAATTATAATTATTACAAGATATCTTTATTTATATAATAACATAATAAGAGATACAAATAGTAAATCGAGGTACCCCTTCTATGACAAATTTGAACCTTCCATCTATTTTTGTGCCGTTAGTAGGCCTAGTCTTTCCGGCATTTGCAATGGCTTCTTTATTTCTTCATGTTCAAAAAAACAAGATTGTTTAGATCCGCTGGGACCCAATCTCATCCATTTTTTTTGAAAACGTGGACTTGTATCATAACACGGATATCTATTTATTGGAATATAGTATAACATGTGATTTCCACCGAACATAAAGGAAAAAACTCTTATGCCTGCAGAAACATGATATATGGATATATCAATTCTAGTAATTTTCAAATAGATCAGGATCGCTGGATGGCTGAAATGTAGTCGGTGAATCTCTATGTATATCGATATGTATAGTGGGATCG